ATTAAAACCTCGAGCTAGGGGACGAGGTTATCCAATAAAAAGACCCACGTGTCATATAACTATTGTACTGCAACATACAGCTTTATTTTATTATACAGACTATTTAAAGAACAAAACTGTCTTTTTAGAATACTAAAGGGTTAAATGATAAACATTTTTTATAATAAGAAATACAAATAAAATACGACATATTATGCTTAAAAAAAACTGGATGAATAAAAAAAAGAAGTACATAGATATGACATGTCATGATATGTATAGTAGCGGGGGATTATGGGACAAAAAATAAATCCACTTGGTTTCAGACTTGGCGTAACCCAAGGTCATCATTCTCTTTGGTTTGCACAACCAAAAAATTATTCGGAGGATCTACAAGAAGATCAAAAAATAAGAAACTGTATCAAGAATTATGTACAAAAAAATATGAAAATATCTTCTAGTGTCGAGGGAATTTCATGTATAGAAATTCAAAAACGAATCGATTTGATTCAAGTCATAATCTATATGGGATTCCCAAAGTTATTAATAGAACCTAGAAGAATCGAAGAATTACAAATGACTGTACAAAAAGAACTTAATTGTGTGAACCGAAAACTTAACATTGCTATTACACGAATTGAAAATCCTTATGGAAACCCTAATATTCTTGCGGAATTTATAGCCGGACAATTAAAAAATAGAGTTTCATTTCGCAAAGCAATAAAAAAAGCTATTGAATTAACTGAGCAGGCAGGTACAAAAGGAATTCAAGTACAAATTGCAGGGCGTATCGACGGAAAAGAAATTGCACGTGTCGAATGGATCAGAGAAGGAAGGGTTCCTCTACAAACCATTCGAGCTAAAATTGATTACTGTTCCTATACAGTTCGAACTATTTATGGGGTATTAGGCATCAAAATTTGGATATTTATAGAAGAGGAATAATAGTCCTTTACTTGACTTATCTTTAGTTCTATTCTATCCATCCAGTAATAGAACAAAAAATGACAAATTCTTTCATTCTTTTTCTCTTAACTCAAAAAAAAATGAACAATTCTATAAGATTGAATAAAAATTCAATTAATCATTTGATATAATTGCTATGCTTAGTGTGTGACTCGTTGGTTTTTTTAGGATTGGGATTAAAAAAAAAAGGACCAGCCCATAGTATGAACTAATAACTATTATAGAACTAATAACCAACTCATCGTTTCGCATTATCTGGATATAAAAAACCGGTCGAGATATGATATATTGGTCATATCAATGTAGCAACTGAAATATTTTTTGCATAAACAAACAACAAAAAATAAAAACTAATCTGATTCTGAGTTGTAAAGAAAAAAAGTATGCGGATAAATGGAAGGATGAGAGAAAGAGAGAAAAAAATATCAATGATATATGATTCCAATATGTAAGGTCTATGATTCATCTCATAACGGGAAATTTAATAAAGCATTAATACGGATCGGTCCATAATTATACAAATCTGTTCATAGAAAAAGAATAAAGAGCCCTGAGGCAATAAAGACTGGGAGGATTGACTCAAGAACAAATCCAATAGGGGCTCCGTTGTAAAATTCAGACCTAACCATTAACCGAGAAGCGATGGGAACGATAGAACCTGTGAATACATAAGATTCCATTGAAAACGAATCTTAATGATTCATTGGGTAGGATGGCGGAACGAACCAGAAACAAATTCATTTATTCTGAAAGGTCGTGTCATAGACTAATCCTACAACTGAATATTGAAAGAGTAAATATCCGCCCGCGAAAATTTTGATTTTATTGGATTTCTAAATTTTAGCCGATCCGATATGATAATAAAAAGCAAAACAAAATAAAGATTCATTATAACCTCATAACAAAATTACTTTGATCTATACTATTATCTTTAAATGTATCTCTAAATAAAAATTCTCTATAGACCGAATCCATGTTTAGTTATATATCAAAACAAGATATGCAAATTTCTAATAGATTCGATGACATTTCAAAAAATCTCATGAGTCGGTATATTTTTTCAGTATATTATTCATTAAATACATAGATTTTTTAATCGTTTCAGTCGCGAGGAGCTGGATGAGAAGAAACTCTCATGTCCAGTTCTGTAGTAGAGATGGAATTGATAAACAACCATCAACTATAACCCCAAAAGAACCAGATTCCGTAAACACCATAGAGGAAGAATGAAAGGAATATCTTATCGAGGTAATCGTATTTGCTTCGGTAGATATGCTCTTCAAGCGCTTGAACCCGCTTGGATCACATCTCGACAAATAGAAGCAGGTCGACGAGCAATGACACGAAATGCCCGCCGCGGCGGGAAAATATGGGTACGTATATTTCCAGACAAACCAGTTACAGTAAGACCTACAGAAACGCGTATGGGTTCGGGGAAAGGATCTCCCGAATATTGGGTAGCTGTCGTTAAACCCGGTAGAATACTTTATGAAATGAGCGGAGTAGCAGAAAATATAGCCAGAAGGGCTGTTTCAATAGCGGCATCAAAAATGCCTATACGAACCCAATTCATTATTTCGGGATAGGAATGTAGAAACAAAAGAAAAGTTTTTTTGGATGAAAAAAAAAACAACAATTGCAGGTTTCCTTTTTTGTTTTGAACAAACAACATTTCTTTTTTTTTTACTTCGCCCTTTAGTGTTGATTGAAAAAACAAATAAAAAAAATGATTCAACCCCAAAGCCATTTGAATGTAGCGGATAACAGCGGAGCCCGGGAATTAATGTGTATTCGAATTATAGGAGCTAGTAATCGACGATATGCTCATATTGGTGATGTTATTGTTGCTGTAATCAAGGAAGCAGTACCAAATACACCTCTAGAACGATCAGAAGTGATCAGAGCTGTAATTGTACGTACTTGTAAAGAACTCAAACGTGAGAACGGTATGATCATACGATATGATGACAATGCTGCGGTTGTTATTGATCAAGAAGGAAATCCAAAAGGAACTCGAATTTTTGGCGCGATCGCCCGGGAATTAAGACAGTTAAATTTCACTAAAATAGTTTCATTAGCACCCGAAGTATTATAAGATTAGACCATAACATAATTAATAGAGTTATAGTATTTAACTGAGTATTTAACTGAAATCAATTAAGGTTATTTAGTAAATTAAGATTTATTATTATTAGTAGATTGGTTGGGTTTCACGTATATGCCTTTAATAATTCATAACTACAAAATAAATAAAAAAAAAAAAAGAAAAAGAGCATGTTGATTATATCAAAATTCGAGTACAACAATAATCTGAGTTTATCATGAATAAAGACACTATTGCTGACATAATAACCTCTATACGAAATGCTGACATGAATAAAAAAAGAACAGTTCGAATACCAGCTACTAACATTACTGAAAACATTGTTAAAATCCTTTTACGCGAAGGTTTTATTGAAAACATGCGGAAACATCAGGAAAACAACAAAGATTTTTTGGTTTTAACGCTACGACATAGAAGGAATAGGAAAGGACCGTATAAAACCCTTTTAAATTTAAAACGGATCAGTCGACCCGGTCTACGAATATATTCTAACTATCAACGAATTCCTAGAATTTTAGGCGGAATGGGGATTGTAATTCTTTCTACTTCTCGGGGTATAATGACAGACAAAGAGGCTCGACTAGAAGGAATCGGTGGAGAAATTTTGTGTTATATATGGTAACCTTCTGATATAAGAATTATATGCGGAACTTTCATATTTGTGAAAAAAAAAGAGAGAGGGCGGTTTTCTAATATCACCCCTCCCATATTAGTTGATACCTCAAGGAGTTTGACCCAGAATGAAAGAAAGAAAGGATTCATGAAGGTTTAATTACGAAATGACTGCCCAATGGTATATTCTGAATTCGTTTAGATAATGAAAATCTGATTCTAGGTTATGTTTAAGGGACGATTAGACGTAGTTTTTTTATACGTATACGACGAGGAAAAGTGAGGCAAGTCGTTATGATTCAACCAGCGGACGTATAATTTATAGACTCCGAAAAAAGATTCCAACGATTAGATGGTTTTTTTTTTCAATTTCAACATTCATTTTTGGGGTATACAATTCGAAGTTCAAAATTTCAAGAAACTTATTTTCTTCCAATAAAGAGAGTTAGAATTAAGTTAGGGAATGCTAAATATGAAAATAAGGGCCTCTGTGCGTAAAATTTGTGAAAAATGTCGACTGATCCGTAGGCGGGGACGAATTATAGTAATTTGTTCCAACCCGAGACATAAACAAAGACAAGGATAATCTTTCTAAAATAAAAGGGACTCTATAAATAAAATCTAAAGGAACCGTCGTACAAATGTTGTACAAATACATAAATAAGAAAAAAATAAAGGATCTGTTTTGACATGAAATGGATATATCCATATATCTCTGGCTTATATTTATGAGATGATAAAATATGGCAAAACCTATACCAAGAACTGGTTCACGTAAGAATAGACGTATTGGTTCACGTAAAAATGCGCGTAGAATACCAAAGGGAGTTATTCATGTTCAAGCAAGTTTCAACAATACTATTGTGACTATTACAGATGTAAGGGGGCGGGTAATTTCGTGGTCCTCCGCCGGTACTTGTGGATTCAAGGGTACAAGACGAGGGACGCCGTTTGCCGCTCAAACCGCAGCGGGAAATGCTATTCGGACAGTAGTGGATCAAGGTATGCAACGAGCAGAAGTCATGATAAAAGGCCCCGGTCTCGGAAGAGATGCGGCATTGAGAGCGATTCGTAGAAGTGGTATACTATTAAGTTTCATACGAGATGTAACCCCTATGCCACATAATGGCTGTAGACCCCCTAAAAAAAGACGTGTATAAAAATAAACATTGAAGATATTTCAAGAGAAATAAATAATTCAATGATCTGATCAAATAATATTACTATGGTTCACGAGAAAGTAACAATATCTACTCAGACACTGCAGTGGAAGTGTGTTGAATCCCGAGTAGACAGTAAGCGTCTTTATTATGGACGCTTTATTCTGGCTCCACTTATG